GGTTTATGTACAAAGAACGGGAAAACCCCTATGGGTTGTCTCCGAAGACATGGAAAGAGATGTTTTTATGTCAGCAACAGAGGCCCAAGCTTATGGAATTGTTGATCTTGTAGCGGTTGAATGACAATAGCCTGGATTTCGCATCAATTCGTGATTTGAAATTACCCCTGCCGAGTTTCATATTAATATATTATGACTTTTATTTACTATTCTATTCAATAAAAGGAATTCATAATCATGCGGTTAGGATCGATCTAAACCAGTCCATTATGTATATGATTCAACATGCCAACGATTAAACAACTTATTAGAAATACAAGACAGCCAATTAGAAATGTCACAAAATCCCCCGCGCTTCGGGGATGCCCTCAGCGTCGAGGAACATGTACTAGGGTGTATGTGCGACTCGTTCAGATCATGAACTAGAACAAAGGAAAGAGAGCCATGTTCGAATATCAATGATCAAATAGGATAGAACGGAAAACGAACTACATTTCCTATCTAAAAATAAGAAAATGGAGCATATCCCTTTTATTGTGTATGAAATTTATGGTTTCTATTGGTGTAAATCCACTCACCTCAATTCAAGATGAGAAGCAATTCTCCATTGGTAGCAAATGGTTATCCATTAAGCGGAGGAAATCTTAGTTAATATAGACCCCTCTTGCAAGAACGGACTAACAGGGTCAGCTACCCAGCCAACCTTCATAATTAAATACCGTTACTGTATAGGTAGAGCTCGTTGTGAAAGACCTATTACTGGATAATTCATGGGTAGAGCCGAAGAATGTGAACTATACAAGTTAGCAATAACATTGATTAAATGAAGTAAAGGCTCCGGTGTATAGAGAAGACCTCACCGTTTAAGAAGTAACCATAGAAACGATGGAATCCACTATTTCTTTATCATTGCTATTTTTTTTTATTTTTAATACCTAGTATAGTACAATTTCGTATTTCGAGGCGAAACGCCTATAAAAAAGAAAAAATCGTGGTTGGGAAGGTTATAGTAGCCAAAGCCGTTGGAATTTTTAGTTTATACATTGGAAAAATCCGTTTTGTTATTAATATACTAGGAAAGGGGCAAAAGAATAACTGAAAGAAAGGAAATCTATTAGTTATTCGTGAAAGTTTCATTTATTCAATGACCAGAATTAGACGGGGATATATCGCTCGGAGACGTAGAACAAAAATTCGTTTATTTGCATCAAGCTTTCGGGGGGCTCATTCAAGACTTACTCGAACTATTACTCAACAAAAAATAAGAGCTTTGGTTTCGGCTCATCGGGATAGGGATAAGCAAAAAATCAATTTTCGTCGTTTGTGGATCACTCGAATAAATGCAGCAATTCGTGAAAGGGGGGTATGCTATAGTTATAGTAGATTAATAAACGGTCTGTACAAGAGACAGTTGCTTCTTAATCGTAAAATACTTGCACAAATAGCTATATCAAATAGGAATTGTCTTTATATGATTTCCAATGAGATCATAAAAGAAGTAGGTTGGAAGGAATCCACCGGTTAAACGGAGTTGCCCGGAGAATGAACTCCGGGAAGGTCGAATAAAAATGAATAGAATATGATAAAATATGAGAAAGTAGTCAAAATAAATATGAATCAACAAGTTAAATAAAAAAATTTATTCTTCCCAGATTATTATTTGTTTTCTTACGACACGAGAATTCAATCCGGATTCTTGGATTTTTCCAACAAAATATCAATCCCCGTTTGAGTTCGGATGGGAATTCGAATTCAAGTGAAGAAAGAGTAAACCTATCTTTTTCTGGCTCTAAGACTAGGAGTTCTAGTGGTCGACTCGGTTCTTTCAAATTGTTTCTCATTATTAAGAAAAGGTAACAAAGATAAAATACGAGCTTGTTTTATAGCAATAGTAATTAATCGTTGTTGTTTCAAGGTCAATCTATTCACTCGTCTAGATAATATTTTTCCCTGTTCACTAATAAATCGACTAATTAAACTCATGTTTTTATAATCAATTCGATCCCCCGATTGGATCGGGGGCAAACGCCTACGAAAAGATCGCTTGGATTTAAGAAAAGTTCGCTTGGATTTATCCATGGTTTGGTTAGTTTATTTCTTATCCCTAAAATCCTATTTCAGCCGTATCTCTAATTAGAATAAAAAAATAGGATTTGGTTTGTTTATAATTATCTTTAACTATGTTAAATATGTTATATATATATAATGTCATTTTTTCCTTTTCCTTGTAAGATAGATAAGGGCGCAGGTGCTCGGTTCGATCTATTTCTTTACCTCCCCGTGAATCGTATGTTTGTAACAATATGGACAGAATTTTCGCAACTCCAATCGATTAGGCGTATTGTGCCGGTTCTTTTGAGTAATATATCTGGAAATGCCCGTTGATGCCTTATTAACATTAACACCGTTTCGAACACAAGCGGTACATTCCAAAAGAACCGGTATTCGCACATCTTTACCCTTGGCCATGAACCTCCTTTGGATTTTTCATTTACTCAAC